AGTAAAGAAAAAAACAAGAAAAAAAGAATTATAAAATAATAAGAAGAACTCACATTTTGATTCTATTTTGACTCTATATCATAGGAATGGAAATAGTTCTTCTTATTATTGTTGTTGCTTTAATAACAAGCATTTTTGTTTTCAAATCAGATAAATTTTTTTCTATCTATGATTCATTGGAACAAAAAAGGGCCTGGATAGGTCAGTACCTATCCGGGCCGTGGGAATAAAATAAAAAGGCCCTTTTGAACAAACTCAAAGAAAGATTCTTTTTTTTTCTATATTTCTATTGGAAATATATTTTTCGAGCCCTTACTTTATGGAATTGGAATTGCTGATAAAAGTTGTATATATCTATATAATAAAAAGAGATAAAAAAATAATAAAGAAAGATAAAGAAAGACTTTTTCAATCTTTACTTTATGTATGGGAGAGATGGCTGAGTGGACTAAAGCGGCGGATTGCTAATCCGTTGTACGAGTTATTCGTACCGAGGGTTCGAATCCCTCTCTTTCCGTTTCCATTGATGAATTGATATTTTATTTATCTTTCGAATTTCTCGAACCCTTTTTCTTTTTCATAGTTAAAGGTGTGGAATAGATAAAATCCGAAGAAAATTTGAAAATCAAGTAAGGAAAATGCCTTTATTTTTTATTCTTCATTCTTCACGCCCAGGATTACGTCCCGGATCATTAGATAGGAATCCGAAGATGAAGAGAGAAACAAAGAATATCACTACTGTGTAAACGAAGAGTTTGAGAGTAAGCATTACACAATCTCCAAGATCATTTTTTGGGAAAAAGAGAATAGATTTTCCATTTTTATACCACATATCCTATTTTGACTCCTATTTTGACACCAAGACATGAGAAGTAGTTTCTAGAAATGGAAAAGCATTTTCAAAAAATCATTTGTAATTAAGAGTCTTTCATTGCCAAAATTTTCTTTCATACCCACAATTAGATATTGTGGGGGACCCTAATTAATAGTGCCTTTCACTGGAAAAAGGAAAGGGTTAGAATGAGGTGATACAGATTTATTGCGACTATCCGATACTTTGACTTTCAATGTTTTAATTGAGGGTTCATAATCTAAGATTTTTCTAATCTTATCAATTGTTAGAATTTTTTTTCTCGAAGAAATCATGAATTTTTCTAGGGCAGTATTAAATATTTCATCGAAAACTTACAGCGGCTTGCCAAACAAAGGCTAAGAGAAAAAAGAACAGAGGTATGACTGGCATAACATCTACGATTGGATTCAAAAAAGCATAGGCTTCGGGCAATTTGGCGAAGAAAAAATTACTCGAATAAAGGGCAGAATTAAGACAGATACAGATCAAACTAAAGATATTAAGCATAACAAACATTTTGTTCTTGGAGATAATTGAATTTTGATTGAGTTATTGATATGGTATTGATATAAGGGAAAAAAGAATAAAGTAGGGTAGACCAAAAAATCCTTCTTTTTCTTTTAACTAACCCAATCAAGAATACTTCAAGTCTCAAAAGAGAATAGAAGAAATCATACTTTCATAAATATCTTAATTGAATTATATGTAATGATCAATAAATTCAGTTTAATTCTATGTCTATACGTGTCAAAATCCTAGCAACAATCTAATCTATTCCATAAATATTTGGACTGGAATTGACGAACGACTAATAACAATATTAGTGTTTATTAGTGTCGACTAGAAATCTAAATGGGGCGTGGCCAAGTGGTAAGGCAACGGGTTTTGGTCCCGCTATTCGGAGGTTCGAATCCTTCCGTCCCAGAGCATACCAATTATATCAGAATAAAGATTGCTTTAAAAGTCGGAGGGGCCTTTGATTCTATGCCCATCCCCTTCATATTGAAGATTAGTTACTTAGAAAAACCTTACGTCTCATATCCATTTGCATTCTCAATGATGCATTCTAGATCGAAATCCGAAAGAAAAGCCTCTATATTCCCTATCTATTATTCCCTATCCCTTAAATGAGGTAGCCTAATTATTAATTCTCTGTGGATTGTTTTATTAAAAAATAAACAAGAGGGTTTTCTTGGTACTAATGGAATTCAATTAATGGGATTAAATCTCTTAAGGCTAGGTTAGGGGAAACTAAAATAAAAATAGGAACAAAGACTCGTTTGGCTTTGTACCTAGACAAGATAGTCTAGCATCCCGTAAAAGAGGATCTTTTTTTTTATTTATGATTCATCATCCCATATTATTTGTGAAATAGATCAGTAAATAGATCAGTAGTGGAAGGTATCAATTTCAATATCGGTGTCTGTACAAATCTCATTAACAAACAATCAAGTTACATATGTAACAAATCCATTTTCTTTGAACCTCAGTTTTAGGTATTTCGTCTTTGGCTCTAATGAATTATTGTAAATCTATTATTGTAAATCTATGTAACAATTCAGACGGGGCAATTCATACATTCTATTTACTTTTTACTTTATGGAAAGATTCTTATGGAAAAATTACAGAAAGATTACTGAACCTCAAGTCAAACAAAATATAACAAAATACCTAAAAAATGAGGAAGGAAATTTTTAGATGTATGTATTTGTTATCGTTCTATTTCAGCGACAATGAGGTTTCGATTTTCGTGAAAAAGATTTATGATCTTTAAAATTTTTTAAATTTTAATATTTCACATAGAATATCCATAATTACTTTCAGTAACAATTGTTCAGTCTAAGATACAGAAATCTCCTATTCTTTCGGTTCTTATTTTATCAATCATATGAAAGAATAAGGATCTAAATCTTCTTCACGAAAAAAAACGAAGAGAAATTGGATTTGTTTTTGATCTATCTATTTGCTTTAAATCATTGTTGGTTCAGTTCAAAACGAAACATGGATTTATCTCTCTTATTTATAAGGATCAAATGCGGTTTTTTTTATTGTTTGTAAAACTTTATTCAACTCAAATAATGATGTAATGATGTCGAAGTAGTCAATTTTTTCAATTAAATATTTGTAATGATTTATTATTAGATTAGTCTTTCGTACTTGAAGAAGTATTAGATTGATGAATCTATCCTATTGTGTCACTTGAAGATGCAGATTCAAAAATAACTCATTTATTTTATATTTGTATCCTTTTATTTTTATATAAATTTGATTTTTATAAAAATTTTTATAAATATATAAATATAAATGTCTATTATATTATGTATTATAAAATATATAATAATATTATATTTTATCATATCTATAATTATTTTAGAATATTTATAATAATATATATATAATTATAGATATTCTATTATTATTATACTATTTATATATTATAGATATTCTATTATTATACTATTTATATATTATAGATATATTATAGATAAATTATAGATATTAGAATATCTAATTTTATATTTATATGTAATTTTATAGGTATAAAAGATATAAAAATATAAATCATTTTATAGATAGATAATCTATCTAGATTATAGATATAAGAAAATCTAATAAAAAATGTTGCATTCATACAATAAAATACGGGATTAAGTTGAATTCTTGATGAGACATCTTCAGAAAAATATCTACACATCCATAAAAAAAAAGAAACAAGTATAGATTACTATGTACCGACTAAAACAATGACTATTCATGGTTCCATAATTGAATCAATTACATACCGGCTCCAAACTAGAGGAATGTTATGGTAAAACTTCGTTTGAAACGATGTGGTAGAAAGCAACGTGCGACTTGAAGGACATGATCAGTTGTGGATTTTTACACCCACCATTTTTTTATATTCAAATTTTATTATATAGTTATATAGGAATGAAGGTGCTCTTGGCTCGACATCGTTTGTTCTGCTCCACTAGAAGAACCCCTCTTTTCTTTTTTTGTTGGGTTGTAATGTAAATAGTACATGATGGAGCTCGAGTAGAAAGTATTGATTCATTTCTCGGGGGCAAGGATCTAGGGTTAGTGCCAATCAAGAAGTTGGAAATACTTTGTAAGTATATCTTCGATATAGACGAAAGGATACAATTCAAGCAAGTTTAAAATCCAAAAAGAAAATTTGTTTGAATTTGTAGAACACTTTCAATCAAAAGTGTATCGTGCGGGAATCAACCGTTCGTATGATTCTTTGATAAAAATAAATCACAAAAAAAAGGTATGTTGCTGCCATTTTGAAAGGATTAAGGATCATCGAAGTAATGTCTAAACCCAATGATTTAAAACAGAAATAAAGGATCCCGGAACAAGGAAACGCCGTTTTCAATTGTCTCAAAAACTAGGATTAGGATCAGAATGACGAATACAATAGATTTTAAACGAGACAAACAAAAAGGGGGTTAGAGACCGCTCAATAAATGAAATGCCTAAGGGTTGTCCTTTGAGCTATTTGAGAGTTATCCAACTTGAGTTATGAGTACGAATGATTTTATATTTTTGGGGAAAGAAGAACAAAAAAAAGGACTTAAATTAAATCATAGTCTAATGAATTTGATGATTTTATAGATCTATTTGCCATTGGAATTCTATACATCGACATAACTTTGAATCATTTTTTCTCGAGCCGTACGAGGAGAAAACTTCTTATACGTTTCTAGGGGGGGGGGGGTATTGTTCACCTACATCTATCCCAATGAGCCGTCTATCGAATCGTTGCAATTGATGCTCGATCCCGAAGAGAAGGAAGAGATCTTCGGAAAGTGGGTTTTTATGATCCGATAAAGAATCAAACTTATTCAAATGTTCCTGCTATTCTATATTTCCTTGAAAAAGGAGCTCAACCTACAGGAACTGTTCATGATATTTCAAAGAAAGCGGAGGTTTTTACGGAACTTCGTCTTAATCAAACGAAATTCAAATTCAATCAATGAAATACAAAAAACGAGGGGGGGATGACTCGTATATAGCTTTGTATAACTTTCTCTACTACTGCCCCTTAATCTATCTTATTGATATAAGATGGATAGAAAAAAGATCAAGTGAATAGATGAAGGAATTATATCTAGAAATATAAAATTCTGACATTACCTTCAAT